TTACGTGAACCAATTTTTGGTATAGGTTTTGCCATATTTTATTATTTTTAAAAATATAAGTCCGAAATATATGGATATATCCATTTCCTGTCAAAAACGGATTCTTTACTATTTTCTAACTAGGATTAAAATTCTATATTCATTCTATTAATATAGAATGAATATAGAATTTTAGAACTATCAAGCAATAATATTTCTTATAATACTTATAACAGAGAATAGATTCTATATTAGAATCTAAATCTAAATTATTCTATTTTTATGATTGAATATTGAATTCAATTAAATCTTAATTGAATATTAATAAGATTTTTTGATTTGAATTGGAATATCAATTTATTTGATTTGTGCATTCGGTACTTTCTTTATAAATAGAAATCTTTTGTGAAAATATTATCCTTGTCTTTGTTTATGTCTTGGATTGGAACAAATTACTATAATTCGCCCTCGCCTGCGGATCAATCGACATTTTTCACAAATTTTACGAACAGAGGCTCCTATTTTCATATTTCTTATTCCTTAACTTAATACCGAATCTATTTATTGGAAGAAAATAGGGTTTCCTTACATTTTTAACTTCTAATTGTGCCCCCTAAAAAAAATGTGGAAGTTAAAAAATAGTCTAATTAAATTAAGTGACTTATATACATTTTTGACTTTCCCGGTCGTATACATATAAAAGAAGAGTACGTCGAATTTTGTTGGAATGGAAACATATCCTAGAATCTTATTTTCATTCTCTTTTTTCTATAAAGGAACCTGGAACATACCCTTAGAAGTGATTCAGTAATTAAATCTTCATGAATCTTTTTTCTATTCTAGTAAAATAAAACCCTCTTCACGCATTCACTAATGTATGAGGAGTCATATTCGAAATCCGTGTTTTCTCTCTCCATTCACAAGAATGGATAGAAGTTTTTCATAGAATTCGGATATCAGAAAAATTACCATATATAACATAAAACTTCTCCGCCTATTCTTTCTAATCGAGCCTCTCGATCGGTCATTATACCTCTAGAAGTAGAAAGAATTACAATCCCCATCCCTCCTAAAATTCTAGGAATTCGTTGATAGTTAGAATAGATTCGTAGACCAGGTGTACTGATCCGTTTTAAATTTAAAAAAGTTTTATATGATCCTTTCCTATTTCTTCTATATCGTAGAGTTAAAACTAAAAAGTATTTGTTGCTTTCCCGATGTTTTCTGACGTTTTCAACAAAACCCTCTCGTAAAAGTATTTTCACAATGTTTTCGGTGATATTAGTAAGCGGTATTTGAACTGTTCTTTTTCTATTCATGTCAGCATTGCGTATCAAGGTTATTATATCAGCGATGGTATCTTTACCCATGATAAATTAAAATGATTCTTCCTCCTTACTTTCAATATAATCAACGTGCTCCCATTTTTCTATTTTTTCTTTTTTGATTCAAGAAAATATCTAATATTGAATATGAGAATATAATAATACTCTATATATAGAAAATATTATCCTAAATAGGATTATGTAAATATATATCGAATACTCTAAAACTAAAAAAAAAAGAGAATATTAGAAAATGAACTAATGAATTATTATAAACTAGATATATAATCTCATATGGAATTCGAATTCTGAATTCTATAAAAAAATAGAATTCAGAATTCGAATTTTTATTTTGAATATCTATTTAATATATATTTCATTCCTTTCTCTTTTTTTTTCTATCTATTATTATTTGTATTTCTTTTTTGAAATATTAATTAAAAAATTTGAAATAATATAATGACTTACTACTTCTAATTACTTCTAAATATATACTTTTAATATTTATAAGATCTAATATTTATAAGATCTAATCTTAATATAATCATATTGATAATATATAATAATCATTACACAAGTACACAAGGTATATATGTGAGATCTAATATATTAATTAATCTATTTCATTTAATTAATTTCATTCAATTCATAAATAATATATCCATATCACGATCTTGTATTATAATACCTCAGGTGCTAATGAAACTATTTTAGTGAAATTGAACTGTCTCAATTCTCGAGCTATTGCGCAAAAAATTCGAGTTCCTTTTGGATTTCCTTCTTTATCAATTAGAACCGCAGCATTATCATCATACTGTATTATTATACCGTTACTACGTTTGAGTTCTTTACAAGTACGTACAATGACAGCTCTGATCACTTCGGATCTTTCTAAAGGCGTATTTGGTACTGCTTTTTTGATTACAGCAACAACAATGTCACCAATATAAGCATACCGTCGATTACTAGCTCCTATGATTCGAATACACATCAATTCGCGGGCTCCGCTATTATCGGCTACATTTAAATAGGTTTGAGGTTGAATCATATCATTTTTTTTTATGTTTCAGTCAAAAAGTTGAAGTAAAAAAAATATTCTGTGTTCAAAAAAAAAAGAAACCCACAATTGCAATTTTTTTCATACTAAAGACCTCTTTCGTTCTAATGATTATTCTGAAAGAATGAATTGAGTTCGTATAGGCATTTTGGATGCTGCTATTGAAATAGCCTTTCTAGCTATATTTTCTGGGACCCCGCCCATTTCATAAAGTATTTTGCCGGGTTTAACGACAGCTACCCAATATTCGGGAGATCCTTTTCCCGAACCCATACGCGTTTCGGTAGGTCTTACTGTAACAGGTTTGTCTGGAAATATCCGTACCCATATTTGTCCACCCCGACGGACATTTCGTGACATTGCCCGCCGCCCCGCTTCTATTTGTCTAGATGTGATCCAAGCGGGCTCAAGTGCCTGAAGAGCATATTTTCCGAAGCAAATAGTATTACCTCGATAGGCTCTTCCTTTCATTCTTCCTCGATGTTGTTTACGGAATCTGGTTCTTTGGGGGTTATAGTTGATGGTTGTTTCTCAATTCCATCTCTATTACAGAACCGTACATGAGATTTTCACCTCATACGGCTCCTCGCGAATGAATCCATTCAAAAATATTTAACCGATAAAATAAAAGAATATACAATAAGATACATATGTTTAATAAAAAATAAAAATAGAATACAATCGCGGCATTTTTTGACATTTCATAGAATCTATTGATCTATTCGAAATTTGTATACCTTGCTTTGATATATAACGAAATATGTATTCTTAGTTGTTTTGGTATAAGGTTCTAACGAATCTCTATTTGTCTTTTCTTTTTATTATCAATAATATCGGATTGGCAAAAATTTCTAAATTCCAAAAAATCAAAAATTTCGCGGGCGAATATTTACTCTTTCATTATCAATTTCAGATGTAATGTAGGGTTAGCCCACAACTCTTCAAAAAAACAATGAATTGGTTCTTAGTTCCTTCCGCCATCCCACCTAATGAATCATTAAGATTTGTTTTTCATTTTTTAAAAATCTTAGGTATTCGCAGGTTCCGTCGTTCCCATCGCTTTTAGATTTATGGTTAGGTCTGAATTCTACAATGGAGCCTCTGTAATAAGATTTCATTTTTATAAGATTTTCTTATTTATTTTATTCTTTTTTGTTGAATCAACCTTCTCAGTTTTATTGATTCGCGGCTCTTGATTCGTTTATTCTAGGAATATATTCATCCATATATGGATGGATTTTGAATATGGATGCTTTATTACACTACCTTTTATGAGATGACCCATAGACCTTTACATATTAGAATTCTATATCATTGATATCTTTTTTTCTCTCTTTCTTTCACCCCTTCATTTATCTGTATATTCTTATTGCTTCACAACTCATAATCAGATTCGTTTTTATTTCTTTTTTATGAAATATTTGATTTCAGTTGCTATAATTATATCACCACATATATCTTTATTTCGATTTTTTATTTTGACCGGTTCTTTATATCCAGATAATGCGAAGCGATGAGTAGGTTATTAGTTAGTTCTTTATTAATAAAATTAAGAAATTCGTAGAATTTTTGTTTAAATTGAACTACTCTAAAAAAAAACCAACGAGTCGCACACTAAGCATAGCAATTCCTTCACTAGAAAATGATTAATCAAATTTTTTATTCAATCTTATAAAATTTGTCATTTATTCTTTTGGAATAAGAATGTAGTAAGAATTCTTCATTTTTTTTTTTATCGAAAGATGGAACGTTAAAGATAAGGAAAAGTTTCTTATTCTTTGTTTAGAAATATCCAAACTTTGATCCCTAATACCCCATAAATAGTTCGAACTGGATAGGAACAATAATCAATTTTAGCTCGAATGGTTTGTAAAGGAACCCTACCTTCTCTGAACCATTCGACACGTGCAATTTCTTTTCCGTCGATACGTCCCGCAATTTGTACTTGAACTCCTTTTGTACCTGCCTGTTCAGCTAATTCAATAGCTTTTTTGATTGCTTTACGAAACGAAATCCTATTCTTTAATTGTCCGGCTATAAATTCTGCAAGAATATTAGGGTCTCTATAAATATTTGGAATTCTTGTAATTGCAATGTTGAGTTTTCGGTTCACACAATTCAGTTTTTTTTGCACATTCGTCTGTAATTCTTCGATTCTTCGAGGCTCACCCTCTATTAATAACTTTGGAAGTCCCATATAGATTATGACTTGAATCAAATCGCTTCTTTTTTGAATCTTTATCCGTCCAATTCCCTCGACACCAGAGGATATTCTTATCGTTTTTTGTATATAATTCTTGATACAATCTCGTATTATTTTATCTTCTTTTAGATTCTCGGAATAATCTGTTGGTTGTGCAAACCAAATAGAATCATGACTTTGAGTTGTACCAAGTCTGAAACCAAGCGGATTTATTTTTTGTCCCATAATCCCTCACTACTCTGTCTGAAACCAAGCAGATTTATTTTTTGTCCCATAATCCCTCACTACTCTAATATAAAATGATACGTCTTATTTGTCTACTTTTTTATCTATATCTTTCTATATCTATATAATATATATAAATATAGAAAGATATTTATATATATCTTTTATATATATAAATATCTTTCTATATTTATGACTCTTTCTATATTTATGACTCATTGACTTAGTTCGTTGAAATCTATATTGTTACTAGCATTTGCTGCTGCAGAATAAACCAATTCAAAAAAAAATGTTAACGACGAGATCTATTATCATTTTTCGCATATCCTCGGAAGTTTAGAGTAGGTGAAAATTCTCCCAATTTATGGCCTACCATACGATCTGTTATATAAATAGGTAAATGCTCTTTTCCATTATGGATAGCAATGGTATGCCCAATCATTGTAGGTATAATGGTAGATGTTCTGGACCAAGTTCTTATTATTTCTTTTTCTCCTTTTGTGTTAAGCTTATTAATTTTTCTTAATAAATGATTCGCTACAAAAGGATTTTTTTTTTGTGAACGTGTCATAATAAATTATTCCTCTTATAATTTCTAAAAAAGTGAATTTTTCCTCTTATATTTAAAAAAAAAGAAGATCGTTTAATCCCTAAAAATAAAAATCCCTAAAAATAAAATTTATTAAAAATCTTATAATCCATAAAAGAAACCATAAAAGAAAAAACAAAATCAACTCTTTTATCAACTCTTTCAATTTTAAAGAAGATCGTCTAATCTCTAAAAATAGATTTTTAAAAAATCTTATAATCCGTAAAAGAAAAAACAAAATCAACTCTTTCAATTTTAAAGAAGATCGTCTAATCTCTAAAAATAGATTTTTAAAAAATCTTATAATCCGTAAAAGAAAAAACAAAATCAACTCTTTTAATTTTAAAGAAGATCGTCTAATCTCTAAAAATAGATTTTCTAAAAAGCTTATAATCCGTAAAAGAAAAAACAAAATCAACTCTTTTAAAGAAGATCGTCTAATCTCTAAAAATAAAAATAGATTTTCTAAAAATCTTATAATCCGTAAAAGAAAAAACAAAATCAACTTTAAAAAAGTTGATCGTCTAATCTCTAAAAATAAAAATAGATTTTCTAAAAATCTTATAATCCATAAAAGAAAAAACAAAATCAACTCTTTTAATGCCATTGTTCTCACCTTACAATTGCGACGAATAATCTCAATCTTCGCAACCTCTATTAGAGCAAACGGGAATAATTCTTTGTACGTCATTTTCCCACCTCCTCATTGACTTTGGGTTTTTGTAAAGACGAAAAGTGATATTATTTTCTCTACTCTACTCTGACACTATTTACAATAGCGACGAATAATCACAATCTTCGCAACCTCTATTAGAGCAAACAGGAGTAAATCTTTGTACGTCATTTTCCCACCTCCTCGTTGACTTTGGATTTTTGTAAAGACGAAAAATGATATGATTTTCTCTACTCTACTCTGACACTATTTACGATAGTGCCAATAAATCCAAATCTCTATTACAGCAAACAGGAATAAATTCTTTAACGTCATTTTTCTCCTCCTCGTTGACTTTGGATTTTTGTAAAGACGAAAAATGATATGATTTTCTCTACTCTACTCTGACACTATTTACGATAGTGCCAATAAATCCAAATCTCTATTACAGCAAACAGGAATAAATTCTTTAACGTCATTTTTCTCCTCCAAGTGACTTTATTTTTGTAATGATAGTATATCATTAGTAAACCCCACAATATTTTCTTCATAATTATCAATCCCTAAGTTTTTATTTTTATAAAGATGGATAGTCATTTGATTTTTGTAATGACGAAGAAACAAATTCGATTTTCTCTACTCTACTCTGACACTATTTAAAATAGCGATAAATAATCTCAACCTTCACAATCTCTATTACAGCAAACAGGAGTAAATCCTTGTATGTTAAAGTTCCCACTTTACAATTGCGACGAATAATCTCAATCTTCGCAACCTCTATTAGAGCAAACAGGAGTAAATTCTTTAACGTCATTTTCCCACCTCCTCATTGACTTTGGGTTTTTGTAAAGACGAAAAGTGATATTATTTTCTCTGCTCTACTCTGACACTATTTACTACGGCGACGAAGAATAAAATTCTCACTATATTTATTCCTTTTTCTACTTCTTCTTCCAAGTGCAGGATAACCCCAAGGAGTTACGGGTTTTTTTCTACCAATTGGGGCCCTCCCCTCACCACCCCCGTGGGGATGGTCTACAGGGTTCATAACCACTCCTCTTACTACAGGACGCCTACCTAGCCAACATTTTGATCCGGCTCTGCCCAAACTTTTCCGGTTTACCCCAACATTCCCCACTTGTCCGACTGTTGCTGAGCAGTTTTTGGATATCAAACGGACCTCTCCAGAAGGTAATTTTATTGTTGCCGATTTCCCCTCTTTTGCAATCAGTTTAGCTCTAGCACCTGCTGCTCTAGCTAATTGTCCGCCCTTTCCGAGTGTTATTTCTATATTATGTATGGCCGTGCCTAAGGGCATATCGGTTGAAGTAGATTCTTCTTTTTCATCAATCAAAACCCCTTCCCAAACTGTACAAGCTTCTTCCAAAGCATACGGCTTTCTGGATGTATATAATGATATCTATACAGATGGATCCTATATATATATCGTAGAATTCTTATATATGGCATAATGAAGTACCACACGAGTGGATATATAATATTCGGAATCCAAATCCGCCGAATCACTCATGTTATGATCATCTACATCCTAGGTCTTCGTGTTCCTTCATCTGGCTTATGTTCTTCATGTAGCATTCAGACCGAATGACTCTATGAAATTACGTCGCTACTTCCACATAGTACGGGTAACGTAGGAGACATTTCTATTTTTCCCCGGGGGGGGGGGGGGATCTTTAGAATTACCACTGCTTGGCTTTCAATTCGCCTCTGACCATCAAATGAAATGTGAATAATCCGTGTCCTCCCCTCTTTGAAACAAGGGTCGCATCTTGTTCTGTCGGTGCTTGAAACAATTTTGTCTTCTCCATATTACTATATCTCTAGGGTCAATAATCTTATATGAGGAACTACTGAACTCAATCACTTGCTGCCGTTACTCTTCAGTTTTCTGTTGAAGTCTATCCTGTAGAGGTACTCAAATTGGATCAGTGATTGATTTCTAGGTTTCGCCGTAAACCTAATTGGTTACTTCCAATTACGTAAATCAATAGTTCAAACCGCACTCAAAGGTAGGGCATTTCCCATTTTTATAGGAACTTCTGTACCATCAACAATGGTATCTCCAATTATAGCCCCTCTGGGGTGTAAAATATATCTTTTCTCACCATCCCCATAGTGTATGAGACAAATGTATGCATTTCGATTAGGGTCATATTCTATGGTTACGATTCTACCATAGATGTCTTTGTCATTCCGTCGAAAATCTATTTTACGGTATAGACGCTTATGACCTCCCCCTCTATGCCCTGCAGTAATGATTCCTCTGGCATTACGGCCTTTACCACAACGATGCTGTCCATAAATCAAACGATTTCTTCGTGAATTGGATTTCACTTGACTGTCTACAGCTCCATTGCGTGGGCTCGGGATAGAAGTTTTGTATAAATGTATCACCATTCTATTAAGTGTATTTTGATTTAAGTTCTTTTCTTTCTAAGAGGTGGAATAGAATAACCCGGTTGAAGCGTAATGATCAACCGTGTGTAAAGCATTGTATTTAAGTTCTTTTCTTTCTAAGAGGTGGAATAGAATAACCCGGTTGAAGCGTAATGATCAACCGTGTGTAAAGCATTGTATGTCCCATAATAGGTCGCCCTCTTCTACCCTTTATCGGTAGTCGATGACTATTCATAGCTATTACCTTGACACCAAAGAAGCGTTCGATCCAATTCTTTATTTCTGTCCTAGTTGATCCCGATTCTACATTAGAAGTATATTGATTTTTCCCCAATAACCGAATACTTTTGTCTGTAAATACTGCATATTTTATTCCATTCATAAATCTATTTTCTTCCCTATGAGTTCTAGTCTCAACAAGAATACTAGTTTTTTTTACTGTTCATACGTTATAATTTGAATATACCACACCAATTCGTTATGTATGGATGATGAGATTCCATTGATACAGATCCAATCGTAATAGAAATTAATAATGAATTTGCCCAATACTATTTCATTCTTGAACAAAAACCGCCTTTTGGAGATAGGGCTCCAAAAGGCGTGCATCCAGTAGGAATTGAACCTACGACTTCGCCAATTATGAGTTGGGCGCTTTAACCATTCAGCCATGGATGCTTCGCGGGAATCCTCGTACCTGGTGAATAACCAATTACAATTGAAGTGAAATCTTTTGGATAAAGCAATAGAATTATTATTATTATAGATAATAACATAAAAAAAGAAAATGTCAAGAGAATTTTTTGAGGAGGATAATAACATAAAAAAAGAAAATAACATAAAAAAAGAAAATAACATAAAAAAAGAAAATAACATAAAAAAAGAAAATAACATAAAAAAAGAAAATAACATAAAAAAAAAATAACATAAAAAAAAAAAATAACATAAAAAAAAAAATTGAGAATAATTTAGAGGAGGATGGCGATGAGAAACTATCAATTACAATCCTGGATTTTCGAATTGAGAGAGATATTTAGAGAGATCAAGAATTCTCGCTATTTATTAGATTCATGGACTCAATTCAATTCAGCGGTATCTTTCATTCACATTTTTTTCCATCAAGAGAGTTTTATCAAACTCTTGGACTCCCGAATTTGGAGTATCCTACTTTCACGCAATTCACAGGGTTCCACAAGCAATCGATATTTCACGATCAAGAATGTAGTACTCTTTGTGGTAGCGATCCTTATATATCGTATTAACAATCGAAAGATGATCGAAAGAAAAAATCTCTATTTGACAGGGCTTCTTCCTATACCTATGAATTTCATTGGACCTAGCAATGATAGATTGGAAGACTCAAAAGATTCTTCCAATATCAATAGGTTGATTGTTCCGCTCCTGTATCTTCCAAAAGGAAAAAAGATCTCTGATAGATCTTTCCTGGATCCGAAAGAGAATAATCACCCTCTTCCGGAAGAAATCGAAGAATTTCTTGGGAATCCTACAAAAGACAATCGTTCTTTTTTCTCTGACCGATGGTCAGAACTTC